AAGTTAATTCGCGAGGTTTTTTAAATCCACCGGTGAGATACACACGAAAAACATGCAGAATCATCATTAGGACCATCATACTTGCCGACCATCGATGAACTGAGCGGATTAACCAACCAAAGTTAACTTCCGTCATTATGTATTGAACAGAGGCAAAAGCTTCTGTAACAGTCGGACGATAGTAAAAAGTCATAGCAAACCCCGTAGCTACTTGTACTAAAAAACAAGTAAGCGTAATTCCGCCTAAACAATAAAATATATTGACATGAGGAGGAACATATTTACTAGTTATATCATCCGCAATCGCCTGAATTTCGAGACGTTCTTCGAACCAATCATAGACTTTATTGAGATAGGTGAAAATCCCCCTCTCAGAACTGTATATGAGACTTTCATCTCGTACAGCTCAAGCAAAAACACGCCCCCAGTCGGATATGGAATAGAAAGTTTGCCATTTCTTAATTTTCAATTAAATCGTCTCTAAATGTACGAAATAATAAAAACAAATGGGAAAGCTCTTCTTTGTGGTGATAATACCAAAATATCAAGTTGGCTCAATCATCTTTATGTTGATCCTTACAGGCCTCTTGAATCCTCTCGTTACCTATTTCTTTGAATTTGTTTTTATATCTAATGTGGCTTTTTTTTTTTTCTTTAGTATTGAATTGATATAAGAATTTTCTTGTTAAAACCCTATGAATCGGTTAAAACCTCAGATTCATACTAGAACCACGATGATTCAATAAAAATCATAAGTTAAGCCAAGGATTCCCTGAGTAAGAACCGTTGGATCATCACGTATTCCATGAATTAGATTCGAAAAATGACTAAAAAAAAAAGAAAGATTTTTCTTTTTTTAGAAAGAATTTAACGTTTTTTTGGACTTCCGGGTACGGGGTTAATATAGTAAGTATGAATCATAGTTTAAATATTTCTTAATCTAGTTCATATATTTCGTGTTCCAGATACTTGAATAAATATCTGACGGCATAGAACCATCTCTATCAAGGTGACAGGTCTATTTTCTGTACTATCCATAAAATCAATTATAACAAGTCACACACTCATATTCCGGAAATACAGAAAGAAAAAAATTCCACGATCGAACTACCAAAATAGAATAGGCTAGAAATCCAAGTTATAACTGGTTGATTTTTGATTCAAAAACTAATACTTTTATTCTAAATTTAATTCATTGAAATTTCATCTAATAAAACGGACGAATTATAAATCTCCAAAATAATTGATAGAAATACCGCAAATAGAGCCATTGCGATACCCATTAAAGGAGTTGTTCCCCACCCCGGAGCTACTTTACCATATTCTGAATTCAAGGGTTTTAATAAACTCCCTATACCAGTTCGTTTTGGGCGGGCCGATCTAGAACTGTTCTCAACAGTTTGTGTAGCCATAAATCCTATTGTATTCATTGAGATCTGTTGACTTTGTATACCATTCTGTTGTAAATAAAATCTTATGATAGATCTGTTGAGGTCTTGCAATTATATATTATATCATATGGAAACAGCAACCCTAGTCGCCATCTTTCTATCTGGTTTACTTGTAACTTTTACCGGGTACGCCTTATATACCGCTTTCGGGCAACCTTCTCAACAACTAAGAGATCCATTCGAGGAACACGGGGACTAATTGAAGTAATGAGCCTCCCAACATTGGGAGGCTCATTACTTCAATTGAGATAACTCAGTATATTCAATCTACTGAATCGAGAAAGAAAATGAGTTTGATTGGCCATCTTTTTTATATATACATAAGGCATTCTCGGATAATGCAAATCGAAGCAATTGGATGTCCAACTCGAGCTTATATGACCGATCCATCGAAATATTCCACCTTTGTCATCTATGGAATAGATGACACTAGATAGATATCCTATTCATGAAATAGGATGCACTTTCAAGATGCCTTGGTGGTGAAATGGTAGACACGCGAGACTCAAAATCTCGTGCTAAAAAGCGTGGAGGTTCGAGTCCTCTTCAAGGCATAATAGAATATTGAGAATGCTCATTGAATGAGCAATTCAATAAGAGAGCTCGGGTCGAGTCAGTATTGATATACCGATTTGATCCGAGCTCTTGGAATTGGAATAAGTTTGACAGCGGATCACAAAACCTTGGTGATCTTCTCTATCTAATGAAGGGGGAGTCTGCTTTAAAATCGTCCGCGCTGCACCCACCCCCGAGTATATGCTTCAACAGGAATCACACAAGGGTAGATTCAAAACCTCTGAAAAAATGCCCCCCCGTCACCCAGCGGATAAAGTACATTCCATAGTCCAGGGATTGGCGACTTATCCATTCAGTAACTTTGGCACTGGACGTTCCCAAAACGGGTACTGTCAGGTCAATTAGGGAATTGAGATAATGAAAATCATTTTCTATTTTATTTTTTAGTTGAAATTTTAGGTGGTTCTCGAAAAAAGATAGCGAAAAAAATTATCCCTAGAGTCGATACTAAAAGGAATGTATAAACCAATGCTTCCATAAATTCGATCGTGGTTTACAATTATAACTTCCCTACCTATTTGTTTTTTATTATTCTATTTTCTTTTTAGAACACATCATCTTGAAATGAAAGAGTGAAAATAAAAGAAGCGCTAATTCAAACTTACTCTGTATGTAAACCCCCGCAAAAAAGAAAATAGAGGAAAAATCCCAAAGTAGTCTTGTATCAGACCACCTGTCGTTTTGTAGTTGGATCTCCAAGCTTTTGGAATGCGCCAAACTCTACTTGAGTATCCAAATCTGGATCAATACCAGCAAAAACATCTCTGAACAAGGTTCTAGCACCATGCCAAATGTGTCCGAAGAAGAAGAGCAAAGCAAATGAAGCATGCCCAAAAGTAAACCAACCCCTTGGACTGCTACGAAAAACACCATCGGATTTCAAAGTCGCACGGTCTAATTCAAAAATTTCACCCAACTGAGCGCGTCTAGCATATTTTTTAACAGTAGCAGGATCACTATAATTGACTCCATTTAGTTCGCCACCGTAGAACTCAACGGTTACACCTACTTGTTCAACACTATACTTCGATTCTGCTCTTCTAAAAGGAACATCGGCTCTGACAATTCCGTCACCATCTACCAAAACGACCGGAAAGGTTTCAAAAAAAGTAGGCATACGACGTACAAAAAGCTCACGCCCTTCTTTATCTCTAAAGATAGGGTGTCCTAACCAACCAACCGCTATCCCATCTCCATTATCCATGGATCCTGCCCTGAATAATCCCCCCTTTGCCGGATTATTGCCAATATAATCATAAAAAGCTAACTTTTCGGGAATTTTAGACCAGGCTTCTGAGAAACTTAGATTTTCTGATAGACCGGTACTAACTCGTCGATATATCTCTTGCTGAAAGTAACCCTGGTCCCATTGATAACGAGTGGGCCCAAACAATTCGATGGGAGTAGTTGCCGACCCATACCACATAGTTCCAGCAACAACAAAAGCTGCAAAAAATACAGCCGCGATACTGCTAGAGAGTACGGTTTCAATATTCCCCATACGTAATCCTTTATATATACGTTGTGGCGGTCGTACGCTAAGATGGAATAGGCCCGCTAATATGCCCAACGTACCGGCTGCAATATGATGAGAAGCTATTCCTCCCGCAACAAAAGGGTCAAAACCTTCCACGCCCCACGCCGGATTTACAGGTTGTACTGTTCCAGTTAGTCCATAAGGATCGGACACCCATATTCCAGGACCGTATAAGCCCGTGACATGAAATGCACCAAAACCAAAGCAAGCCACCCCGGAGAGAAATAAATGAATTCCAAAGATCTTAGGCAAATCCAAAGAGGGTTTTCCTGTACGTTCATCAGAAAATATTTCTAGATCCCAATAGACCCAATGCCAGATAGCTGCCAAAAAGCATAAGCCAGAAAACATAATATGTGCCCCAGCTACACCTTCGTAACTCCAAATACCCGGATTCGTTGCAGTCCCCCCTGTAATACTCCAACCTCCCCAGGAATTGGTTATTCCTAAACGAGTCATGAAGGGTATAACGAACATTCCCTGTCTCCACATTGGATCAAGAACAGGGTCAGAAGGGTCAAAAACGGCTAATTCATACAAAGCCATTGAGCCCGCCCAACCAGCAACCAGAGCTGTATGCATTATATGAACGGAAAGCAACCGGCCGGGATCATTCAATACAACAGTATGAACACGATACCAAGGCAAACCCATGGAAAATACCCCTTTCTCAAAGAAAAATAGACACTAACTAACTTTATTGCATTGGAAAAGACTATACTCTGACTATCCTATAGACCTCCTTCTTAAGTGGATTATTTCCTAACAAGAGTTAGGTTATATTCTATTCTGTTCGTAGGAAAAAAGAGAAGCAGATTTATTCTATACTCGATAAGCACCAATATGCAATGGGGGTTGATACCATTTTCTATGAGTAAATGCGTCTATCTGTATTTATCATTAGAAGGGACTATTTGTCTATCTTTCCTACTGTATAGACAGTATAGATTGGAAAAATAAATACGATAAAGACAATATTATAACGACAACAATTCTTACGTTTCCACATCAAAGTGAAAGATAATATTCCGCGTTTTCCTTTCCATTATGCCTGTTGGTGTTCCACAACTATCTTTCCAAATTCCTGGAACAACAGAAGACGAAGACGAGAAGAAGGATGACTCTTGGGTTGACCTATAGTGCGACTTGTCAGATATATTGGGTCCTATGGGATTTCCCCGTTCTCTCTCCTAATCGAGATATCCTTTCTTTCGCCCAAGCAAAATAAATGGAATCATCCAAAAAGTGGAGCGTGAAATCCATTGTTGGGGGATTCAGAGTACTATTTTCAATTAGAAAAATTTATGGTTGACTTTGGTTGGACTCAAAAAATGAAGTATCCAAACTCCGCTTAGAAAAAACCCAATTTGAAATAGATCTATGATTACGACGTGTATCATAAACGATTCTCGGTTCTTATTTGGAAAGTCATAACAAAAAGAAATGGTGACGACAAGATTTGTCCTATATGCACAAAAAGGGGGGCGTATCTTTACCCGGAGTAGAGCATAAACCTAAAAACATAAAAGAGACCCATTCAGGAACAAGAAAATCCCATCGTGATTTGAATTGAATCTCGATGAAACAATATATCAATGAGAAGTTAATTCAATAAATTTTTTGACTTATTTTTAGTTTAGAAGGAAGAAATAAGTCAATTTTTTTATTGAAAAATCTAAAAAAAAGCCCTTTCGTTCCAAGTTGGAAAAACCTGCTTTTGCTAGAAAAAAGCATAGAAAAAAAAAGAAAGAACACTGGAATCTATACATTGATTCTTTTCTTGAACCGTATGCATCAAAAGGTGCATGTACGGTTCGTAAGGGAACCAATTTGACCCTAATCAACCGACTTTCTCACCAACGATTCCTTTTTGTGGGCGATGATATTGATCCCGAGTCCGCGAATCATGCTGTAGGGCTTATAACAATTTACGGTATCGAGAATAAGGAAGAAATTATTCATTGTTATATAAACTCCAATGGCGGATCGGCAATAGGTGGGCTGGCTATTTTTGCTTCTGTAACAACAGGAATCGCACCGGTCCATACAATATGCGTAGGAACTGCCATATCCATGGCATCTTTTATATTGTCTGGAGGAGTAAGTACCAAACGTCTAGCATTCCCTCACGCTCGGCGCCAATGAGGTTTTTTATTTGAGAGAAAAAAGAAAACTATGCCTTCGCCATATGAACATTAAGTAATAATAGCATGGCACTTCGAATTCGATATGAAAAATTTTTGTATTGGTTTTTTTTTTTCAAAAAAATTTGATTAGGTATCGAGAGAGTAGTATGAGATAAAAGGTATTTCCGATTTTGTTTTATCTACCGGAAGTCCAGTTTAGCGTCACAAACTTTTTTGTTTTCACACCGAAGGGCTCTTAAATTAAGTTCTAAAAAAAGAGTGCGAAAAAACAAGATTTTTCCTTTTTTAGTTGGATCAAAAAGAAACTTTGGGATTGCTCAATCAAAAAAAAAAGAATCCATTTGAAAATAGAAAGCAACGGAGCCATCATAGTATTTTTTAACAACCGCGAAAAGAAGGGTGGCAATTTGATCTTTTATTTAACCGTCTGGGGCTGATAGATTCTAGTTTTATCTTTCTGGAATCGAAAGTCAGAGCCAATTTAGCTGTAGAGCCGTATGCAATGTACAAAAAATGATGCCCGTACGGTTATGGAATTCTATCTTTTTTCCTATTTAGTCTTTATCTTTACTTTTCTGTTCGTTTCATCACACCAGATAGAGAGATAGAGAAACCTTCTATCATCAGGGTAATGATCCATCAGCCTGTTAGTTCTTATTTGGACGGCGACCTGGGAATAAGTGCCCTGGACCTAAAACAGATATTGTCGATCCGCGCCTCAGTAATATATGGGTATCACGCAACGACGAAGCAACCTCCTTGGATTATAGCTATCGACCTGGAGAGAGACGTCTTTATGACACCAGAAGAAGCCGTAGCTTACGGAATTGTCGATGTTGTAGGATTCAAAATTGAAATCTAGCCTTTTTTTTTTTTTTTTATGTATATATATAGTTTTTTTTTATAAAAAACTAGTGAAGATTATAGAACATAATGATTCATATAGTACGATTTGAATCCAAAAATGGATTTTGCGGAAAATGGATGGGCATTCTACTTCCGAATTTTATTCAAACTCTCTCTATATAATAGATAGAAAAAATTAGAAAAAAGATAGAAAAAATTAGAAAAATTAAGAATAATCCGGTTAGGATCAATCTAAACCAGCCCATGAGATATATTATATGATTCAACATGCCAACTATTAAACAACTTATTAGAAATACAAGACAGCCAATTCGAAATGTCACGAAATCCCCCGCTCTTCGGGGATGTCCTCAGCGCCGAGGAACATGTACTAGGGTGTATGTGCGACTCGTTTAGATCATGAGCTAAAGCAAGAAAATCGCTTTTCAGTATAAATGATCGGTACCGTAAATAGGATCGAATGGAAGATAGAACTCCATTCACTATTAAAATGCAAAATAAGCCAATGGATCCCTTTATTGTGTATGAAGTTTATGGTTTTCTTTGGTGAAAATCCAATCACCTGAATTAAAGATGAGAGGAAATTCTCCATTGGTAGCAAATGCTTATCCATTAAGCGGAGAAAATCTTATGAAAATACTAAAAGCATAAAAATAAAGTTCCCACTCGGTCAAGAACGGACTACAAGGGTCAGCTACCAAGCTAACTTTCCTAATGAAATACCGTTACTGTATAGGTGGGTCTGATTGTGAAAGACCTATTACTGGATAATTCGTGGGTAGAGCCAAAGAGTGTGGTGTGAACTATACAAGTTGCAAGTTACCTATAGATTCCATGAAGTAAAGGCTCCGGTGTATAGAGAAGACCTCACCGTTTAAGAAATAACCATAGAAACGACGGAACCCACCTTTTTCCATTTCGAATTTATATTTCTTTTTTTTTTTTTTACACCTAGCAAAAGATCATTTCTTACTTCTTTCCTATTTCGCAGTAAAATAACTAATAAAGAAAAAAGGTGGTCGGGAAGGTTAGAGTAGCTAAAGCCATTGGAATTTCTATTTTATACATTGGAAAAATCCCTTTACTTATTAATAGACCAAAAGAATAACTGAAAAAAAAAAGAAATCCATTAGTTATTTGTCAAAGTTTTTTTATTCAATGATCAGACTGAAACGCGGATATATAGCTCAAAGACGTAGAAAAAAAACTCGTTCATCTGCCTCAAGCTTTCGAGGGGCTCATTCAAAACTTACTCGAACTATTTCTCAACAGCAAATAAGAGCTTTGGTTTCGGCTCATCGAGATAGGGATAACCAAAAGAGAAATTTTCGCTGTTTGTGGATCACTCGAATAAACGCAAAAATTCGAGAAAAGGGAGCATGCTATAGTCAATTTATACATGATTTATACAAACGACAGTTGCTTCTTAATCGTAAAATACTGGCCCAAATAGCTGTATCAAATAGGAATTGTATTTATATGCTTCCGAACGAAATCATAAAATAATTAGATCGTAAAGAATACGATATTAGAATCTAATAATCTAAAGGGAGTTCCCCGGAGAATGAACTCCGGGAAGGTGGAATCGAAGTGACTCAGAGAAAAGATACTAAAGTAGTCAAAATGAATGAACACATTAAAAAAATATTTTTTTTGTTCGATTCGTTTTTTTCTTACGACACGATACTAAAATCTGGATTGTCGGATTTGTCGAACAAAACACCAACTCTCGTTTAAGTTCGGATTTGAATTCTGATTCAAATGAACAAAGAATAAACCTATTGCTTTCGGGTTCTAAGACCACCTCTAGTTCTAGAGGTCGATTCGGTTCTTTTAAAGTTTTTCTCATTATTTTTCTTATTATTGAGAATTCTAGAGGTCGACTCGGTTCTTTTCAATTTTTTCTGATTATTTTTCTCATTATTGAGAAAAGGTAACAAAGATAAAATACGAGCTTGTTTTATAGCAGTGGTAATTAATCGTTGTTGTTTCAAGGTCAATCTATTCACCCGTCTAGATAATATTTTTCCCTGTTCGCTAACAAATCGAGTAAGTAAACTCGTGTTTCTATAATCAATTCGATCCCCCGGCTGAATCGGGGGCAAACGCTTACGAAAAGATCGCTTGGGTTTCAGAAAAGGTCGCTTGAATTTATCCATGATTTTTTTAGTTTATTGATTGATTATCCCGAAAATCCTATTTCTTAATTGTCATTTTAACCCCCCAAAGTAGGATTCTTTTTGATTCAAATATGTTCTATATAATGTCATTTTTCCGCTTGAAAGGAAAGGATAAGACATATATATATATATATATATATATATATATATATATATTGGGTCGATCTATTTCTTTATTTCCCCATGAATCATATGTTTGTAACAATAGGGACAGAATTTTCTTAATTCTAATTGATTTGGCGTATTGTGCCGGTTCTTTTGAGTAATATATCTGGAAATGCCCGTTGATACCTTCTTAACACCGTTTCGGATACAACCGTTACATTCCAAAATTACTGTGACTCGCGCGTCTTTTCTCTTGGCCATTAACCTCCTTTACATTTTAATTTTTGATTTACTCAACTCTTCTATTTCTATTTGATTTTGATTCGAAAGGAATAAAAAGGAAAAAATAACAAATCGAAGTTACTAACTTGAAATCCAATCCTAAAAAGGAATAATAAATCAAAGCAAAGCCATAGGATAAGTAAAGGATAAGTAAGATAATGATTTCGAAATTCTATTTCACCCTGAAGTAAGCTATTTCAGTTAAAGATCTTGTATCCTTGCACTTGACCCTTTATACTATACTCTACTCCCATGCCTCCATTTATTCATTTCATTTGAAATGCCTCTGAGTCTCGACGACGTTGAATCCACTTTTATTCTTTCTCTTTCGTCCCTTATTTTTTTTTAATTTTTTTAATAAAAAAAAAAAAGAAAATAAGAATAAAAGGAAAAAAGAGAAAAAAGGGGGTAGGGATTAGTTAACGATATTGGATTCTATAGAAAATCTTCGTCATTCCTTCCGCTGTAAATAATGTAAATAACTAGAATGAAAAAAAGGGAAATGTCAACGCATCCGGGAAAAAACGATTAATCTCTATCAATAGACCTGCTAAAGCCCCAAACCATAGCGTACTTAGGACTGGAGCCACGGAGAGATATGTTTTTAGATCTCGCATTGAAAAACCTCCTATTTATTGAAATACATAAAGATAATGCATATATGTTCAGATGCATGTGTAGTTAAGGTCTACTTAGAATTGTATACGGAATCCCTAATTCATTCAAATTGAAGTTAAATTCAATGGAAATGTACAACACTCCATAAGATTTCTCTTTTCTATTATTATTATTATATATGTTGTTAAATGAGACAAAAAAGAGAAAGTAACTAGAAAAAGTGTGATTCGCAATGGA